CGTAAAAATGACATTGCCATAAATTAATAAGGTAATATTTCCATTTACTCATCAGGAGAGGCGTGCCTTTTGAGCCCAAAAAGGCTTTTCCTTGATACCTAACATAATGAATAAAAGGATCCTTGAACAACCCTAGCTTGGTTTGAATAGAAAAGACTTCTACAAAAGGTTTTTTTATTTTTCCATAGAAATGGATTCGCTCAAAAAAGAGTCCAAACGATGTTGATCGTAAATAAAACGACTGGTTACGAAGAAAACCGAGGATGTATTCGGATTCACATACATGATAATTATAGAGGAACAAGAAGCATTTTGGATTCCTTTTAAAAAAAAGGGAAATGGACTTCTTTAGTGTAATAAGGCTATTCCAATTATCATACTTGTAAAGAAAGAAGCGTACTAAATGTAACGAAGAAGCATCTTTCACCCAGTAGCGGAGGGTTTGAACCAATATTTCAAGATGGGTGGGAGGGGTTATTTCTATACCTGACACATAAGTTAAATGTACCAATTGATCTTCTAAAAAAGGAAATAAAGAATGAATTGAGCGTAAATTTTTAAATTTTACTATTTCTTTCCTTTCGAAAGAAGATTCTAGTCGTAGGGAAAATAAAATTTCTATAATTACTGAAAAACCTTCTGATAGCATTTGAGAATACAAATTCTTATTGTGCCCCCAAAATACATTTTGGTTAGAACCATTAGTAAAAAGAGCTAAATGGTTCTGTTGATACATTTGATTAATTAAACGTTTAAGAAGTAGAAAACTCCACTTTTTGTCATAATCCCCATTTTCCAACAAAACGGACCTATGATCATGAGCAAATGCAGAAATATACTCTTGAAAGATAAGTGGATATAGGAAGTCATGTTGACGAGATTTATCGAGGTCTAAAGATCCTTTAACTTCCTCCATTTAAAATGGAAATTCGATTTGAATAAAAGATAATGGATTTCTTGGATTATCAAATGATACATAGTGCGATACAGTCAAAACAAGGTATTAGAGGAATATAAAAAAGAAAAACCTCGGAGATAAGTAAACTCATCAACGGACTCTCTATCCTCTCTTTTCCATATAAAAAATTTAGATTCATTATAGGATTAAGAAGGTGGTTAGAAATCCTTTATTTTCTCAACTTAATCGCTCTTTTGATTTTGGAAAATGGATATTTATCAATATACGGCTTCTTTTACACAGTCATCCCCACTCTAAAAGGGAGAATAGTTAGGATTTTTTTTAATGGATAATCCATTCATGGGCGCAGCCTTTCCCGTAGCAGGCACTAATATATTTTTAACGTATAATTAGATCGGGTAGTCGTTCAAATTACGAACATAAGCACGTAGCTTTTTATTTCCCTACAATTGGAGCCAAAAGGCTCTATCCATTTATTCACCTGACCCAACTTTCAATTCATTTTTTTTGGTTTGCTCCAAGAATTAAAATCAGGAGCAAGCTTTTAAGAATGAAATAGTTTTAGAATTCTCTATTGATACGACATGCTATTTTTTCCAGTCATTCCCATTTAGGATCAGTCGTGGTCGTACAAACTCTACCGACGGTATGGACGAATCCCTTGCTTCATCCAGATGTGTAAAAAATCCTAGTCGCACTTAAAAGCCGAGTACTCTACCGTTGAGTTAGCAACCCCAAGCCAAAAAAGTCTATAAATCCAGTCAAAACCAAACTAAAGATTGCATGACACAATCGAAACATTGAACTAAAAACTAATAAAAAATGAAGGAAAGAAAAACCTAAATCTATGGAACGAAGATAAATGGATTCTTTTCTTTTTATACACGATCTAATTATATTTGTTCGATAGACTGTTGTCAAGATAAATGTTGAGAAAAAAATACAATACAAAAACGACAAGAAATTCCATTCTAATCTAAATTACTAAGAAAAAAAGAAGGACTTGTGTTGGATTGGCACTACATGGATTATCTACATAGATAATAGATAGATAAAAACGAAATGGAAAAAGCAAATAGGAAAAATATAAATATATTGGAATTAATTAATCAATAGAAGTTGACATAAGGAAGTTTAATCTCGTCCTTTAGAACTCCAAAGAAAACCATCCAATTAAAGGGAATATCATAATTTTCTATTTCTAAATCCAAGTTCTTGAGCTATTCTATTCATTTGAAGATTTTTCTATCAAAATACCAATACAAGGTATTTTCGTTCTTATCATGTGATTTTAGAGGAACAATAAAAAATCGGTTCTGATTAGAGTAAGAAAGAGATATAGTAACGAAAAGATATAAAAAATTAGATTAGATCCGAGTCATACCCACACTCTTTTTTTTTAGTTCTTTAATTTGGATTGATTAAGAAAAAGTTCCCTAAAAACATCTGCCTTCTTTGAAATATCATGAACAGTTCCTGTCGGTTTAGCCCCCTTTTCAAGGAAATAGAGAATAGCAGGAACATTTAAATGGGTTTGATTCCTTATCGGATCATAAAAACCCACTTTACGAAGATCTCTTCCTTCTCTTCGGGCTCGAACATCAATTGCAACAATTCGATAAACGGCTTATTGGGATAGATGTAATACCCCCCCCCCAGAACCTTATAAGAAGTTTTCCCCTCGTACGGCTCAAGAAAAAATGATTTGAAATTCTATAATTTAAATGCCACGTGGATCCCTAAAATAATTAAATAGAATCAAAATAAAGCCCTCTCTTGTTTTCAAAAAAAAAACACAAAAAAGGCATTCGTACTCATAACTCAAGTTAGATAACTCTCAAATAGTTCAAAGAATGGCCTTAGGCATTTCAGTTATTGAGTGGTCTCTAACCTCTTTCTGTCTCGTTTAGAAGTTTTTTATTCTTCTCTAGTTATTAAGACAATTGAAAAAAGTCTTTCCTTGTTCCAAGATGTTTTATCTTTACTGTGAATCCGTGGGTTTAGACATTACTTCGGTGATCCTTAATCATTTCAAAATGGCAGCAACATACCCTTTTTTATGATTTCTTATATCAAAGAATCATTCGAATGCTTGATTCCCGCTTTATACACTTTGGATCAAAAGAGTTTTACCAATTCGAAAAAAACGGCATGTTCGAATTCGATCCTTTCGATTTATATCTTGAAGATACACTTACGAAGTTGTTCCAACTTATTCATTGGCACTCACCCTAGATTCTTGCCCCTAAGAAATCAATCAATACTTTATACTCGAGCTCCATCATATTATGTACTATTTGAATTACAATTGAGAGTAATAGAACAGAACAAAAGATGTCGAGCCAAGGGCACCTTCATTGCGATCTAAAATGACGGATGTAATAATCCACAGCTGATCATGTCCTTCAAGTCGCACGTTGCTTTCTACCACATCGTTTCAAACGAAGTTTTACCATAACATCCTATAGTTTAGAAATGGAATCATGAGTAGTCATTGGTTTGGTCAGTACTCCGTATATAGTAATCTATTTGACGTGTATATGGGTGGCGAAATTCTTTTCGAAGGAAGTCCTCACTAAGAATTCACCTTAAATCCCCTATTTAAATTCCAAATTTTATTGTATAAAAATATTGTATTATTTTTATATAATTATAGAAGAATAGAATTCTACAATAAAAATAGAATAAAAATAACATGAATAAACGAGTTCTTTGTAATGAATCCGCCTCTTCCAGTACCGAGAACTCACAGGAAAAATATTGAAAACACATTTCCTACTTCGACATCATTATTTGAATATAGCACATGTTTTCATCCTATCCTGAGATAGAAAAATCCATTTTTTTCTAAGTACTTATCTTCAGTATGAATATCAAAGAGCATGTGCCTATGATGAAAGGACTGTACAACTTCTTTTTTTTTATTCAAACTAGTGTAATTTATGTTACTTATACCTGCCTGAATAAAAAATATAGGTGTCATTTGAACTCAATTAAGTTTGTAAAAAAGATATGGTTCATAAAAGAATTAGTATTAGTAACAAAGTAGAAAGAAGAACCAAATTCTATCCAATAGGCTATTACTCTGTTATTGTAAATAAATGATAGTTTAGAAAAAAAAAGCGTTCTTTAGTTGCATATAATCCATATCCTCTGGGACGGAAGGATTCGAACCTCCGCATAGCGGGACCAAAACCCGTTGCCTTACCACTTGGCCACGCCCCACTTCTATTTAGATTCTTCACTAATAAAGATTACTCTTAGTAGTGGTTGTTCGTCAATTCCAGCCAAAATTTCTATGGAATGAATAATTTTAAACACGTGCCGATATAGAATTATATAAAAATGGGATATAGAATTATATAAAAATGGATTGATCATTACATATAATTTAATTAAGATATAAGATATTGTATGAAATTTGAATTTCTTCTATTTTGAATTGAAAATAGAAGGATTTTTATTGGGTAAGTTCAAAGAAAAATAAGAGTTTTTGAGTCTATTTTACTTTCTTCATTTTCCCTTATATCAATAACTCAATCAAAAAGCAATTATCTCCAAGAACAAAAAACTTTTGTTATGCTTAATATCTTCAGTTTGAGCGGTATCTGTCTTAATTCTGACCTTTATTCGATTCATTTTTTATTTGCCAAATTACCTGAGGCCTACGCCTTTTTAAATCCAATTGTAGATCTTATGCCAGTTATACCTCTGCTATTTTTTCTCTTAGCCTTTGTTTGGCAAGCTGCTGTAAGCTTTCGCTGAGATATTAAATAGAATACTGTTCTAGAAAAATGCATGCTTTATTCAATAAAAAAAAACTAACAATTGATAAGGGCTGAGCTCTTGGTGCAAATTTGAATAGTTGCTCTAAAGCTGGATCACCTCATTTCTGCATTCTGACCCTTTTCCGGTGAAAAACTCTAGTGGGTTACCCACCAATTAACTATTTTGGTTTTGGATATTAAAGAGACTTTTGGTAATGAAAGAGTCTTCTTCCAAATATTACAACTGAATTTATGAAAATTCATTTTTTTTTTGAAACTGCTTCATTTCTTAGTATCAAAATAGTTAGAATATGGGGTATAAAAATGGCGAATCTATTCTCTTTTTTACAAAAAAAAAAAATGATATTGGAGATTGTGTAATGCTTACTCTCAAACTCTTCGTTTACACAGTAGTTATATTCTTTGTTTCTCTCTTCATCTTCGGATTCCTATCTAATGATCCAGGCCGTAATCCTGGACGAGAAGACTAAAAAATGGGATAAGACTTTTTCCTTTCTTTTGCTTTATTTTATATTTTAAGATTTTCTTAGAATTTTTGCAATTTACTCCTTTAACTAGGAATTTGACTATAAGAAAATAAAAAGTATTTCCTTTCCGATAAATATTAAAGAAAACAAAAAGATAAATTCAACGGAAACGGAAAGAGAGGGATTCGAACCCTCGGTACGAATAGCTCGTACAACGGATTAGCAATCCGACGCTTTAGTCCACTCAGCCATCTCTCCAGTTGAAAAAGAATAAGTACTATGTTACATTACTTAACATGTATAAGGTAAGGATTGAAAAGAGTATTTCTTCTTTATTTTTCCTTTATTATTTTAATATATGGGTCTAAAGACGGTTTAACCGCAACCCCATTCTTTTTTTATAAAGTAAGAGTAAGGGCTTTTTCATTCCCATGGCCTGGCCGGGTTAGTACCTAGCCGGGCCTTTTCAAAATACTTTAGTCTAAAAGGGACTATTCTTTTTTTTTTTACTAGATTACTAGATATAGTATATAGTTGGAACTAATTCCTAAAACTAGAAACTAGACGTAAAAAAAAAAAGGATAATTTAAAAGATCCTTTCCTTTTTGTTTGAGAAATTCTTTACTTGAAAAAGGGGGGTTAAATTTTTTAAACGTGGATTCTTCCATCAGTTATTTTTATGTTATAACTGAAGTTATTTTATCAAACCCTAATCGGTCCAAACCCCTCCAGCAAAAAAAGATAGAATAGGTTATTTAAATCAGCCTTTTTAGTAAAAATGAGAGTCACCTGACAAAAGGCATCAACACTCTAAATTTCAGGATTTTTTCTGATACCGCCACAATTCTTTTTTGTTCGACAAAAACCCGTTTCTATACAATAATGACATTGTAGCGGGTATAGTTTAGTGGTAAAAGTGAGATTCGTTATATGAATCCCCTAATAGTTAAGGGGTCCTTCGGTTTTCTTTGTATTCCGAACAAAAACTTCATTTCTTAAAAAGGATTTAACCCTTTACCTCGCAATGACAAGTTCGAGGACAAATCCACATTCTCGTGATTTTTATCCAAATTGAAATTCAAATTGGATTCTGAAATTACGAAACAGAATTTTGATTGAATTGGATCAATACTTCCAATTGAATGAGTATGAGTAAAAGATCCATGGATAAGGAAAGTAAAAAAAATTCTAATCGTAACTAAATCTTCTTTTTTTATTTGTCGAGGGAAAATGGAAGTAAAATAGCTATAAAATGATGACTTTGGTTTACTATAGACATCAACATATTCGTTTAGCTCGGTAGAAAAGAAGACTTTTCCTCAGGATTCTCTCCAATAGAAATAGAGAACGAACTAACTAGAAAGATTTTTCGAATCTTCCTCTTATAGAGGGATCATCTATAAAGCGAGCCGTCTTGAATCTATTCAAGATAGAAAAGCTGACATAGATGTTATGGGTCAAATTTTGTTGTTGTTTTTCTTTTTTCGTTCACAGCTTAGATCATGGAATTTCTCCATCTTCCATAAAGGAGCCGAATGAAACCAAAGTTTCATGTTCGGTTTTGAATTAGAGACGTTAAAAACCCTGAGTTGACGTCGACTATAACCCCTAGCCTTCCAAGCTACCGATGCGGGTTCGATTCCCGCTACCCGCTTTTTCGTTTTTTTCTATTTAATATATATATAATATAGATTTATATATATATATATATTATAATTTATTTACTTTTCTATATTAAATAGAAAAGTAAATAAATATAGCAATAGAATTCAATGAAATCGAATGCAGAATGAATGACTGCATTATTGAATTGAATAGACAATTATCCTGATTCTATCACAAAAAACCCTATTCTATTTCTATTTTTTTCCCGAATAAGAGATATAAAAGTAAAAATACAAAAAAATCGTAATGAAAGGCGTCCATTGTCTAATGGATAGGACATAGGTCTTCTAAACCTTTGGTATAGGTTCAAATCCTATTGGACGCAATTTATTGCCATCTTCTTTTTCTAGATCAAGAAAATTTGAAAAAGGGATCAATTTCTTTATGGTTGTTCCTGAAGCAGAAAGCGTTCCAACTGTTCCTGAATAGCGTCTTTCAAAAGGATTTTTGCTTCCTCAGTAAATGTTTTGGTCGAAGATATAATTTCTTGGAATTGAGGTTTGTTTGTTTTTAAGTAATTACGTAATTCAACGAGAAATTTCCTTACTTGTCCAATTTCTAATGAATCAAGATAACCATTCGTTCCAGTATAAATAGTCATTATTTGTTCTTCCACGGTAAGAGGGGCGGATTGAGATTGTTTAAGTAATTCACGTAATCT